CAATCAAAGGAATAATTGGAACTAATGTATCAAGCTTCTTCATAGCATTATCCATTATAAATGAATTTTCTAGCATTTGACCCCGTACCACCGAAAGGTTTGGTCGCATACTTGAAAAATAACCCAAAAAATCAAGGGAATGCTTGGATAATTGGTTTATATAAATCCTTCCTGGTTGAGACCACACATAAGAATGACATTGCCATAAATTGACAAGATAATATTTCCACTTATTCATCATAAGAGGGGTATCCTTCGAAGACAGAATAGATTTTCCTTGATATCTAACATAATGCATAAAAGGATCCTTGAAGAACCATAAGATGGCGGCCGGAAAATCATTAACGAAGACTTCTTCTACAGGATCTTTTTTTTTTTCATAGAAATGTATTCGCTCAAAAAAGATACCAGAAGAGGTTAATCGTAAATGAGAAGATTGATTACGAAGAAAAAGTAAAATGGATTCGTATTCACATACATGAGAATTATATAGGAGCAAGAATAATCGTGGATTACTTTTTGAAAAAATAATTTTTTTTGGAGTAATAAGACTATTCCAATTATAATACTCGTGAAGAAAGAGTCGTAATAAATGTAAAGAAGAGGGATCTTTCACCCAATAGCGAAGGGTTTGAACCAAGATTTCCAGATGAATGGGGTAGGGTATTAGTACATCTGATACATAATTTAAATGTGGGAATTTGTCCTCTAAAAAAGGAAATATTGAATGAATTGATCGTAAATTATAAGATTTTACGATTTCTGTCGCCTCTAAGGAAGATACTAATCGTAGGGAAAACGGAATTTCCACAATGACTGCAAATCCCTCCGACATCATTTGAGAATACAAATTTTTGTTGTACCCAAAAAATTTATTTTGGTTAGAATCATTAGCGGAAATTATCAAATGATTCTGTTGATACATTCGACTAATTAAACGTTTTATAATTAGTAAACTATATTTAGTTTCATAACCTACATTATCCAACAAAATCGATCTATTTAAACCATGATCATGAGCAAGTGCATAAATATACTCCCGAAAGATAAGTGGGTATAGGAAGTCATGTTGCTGATATCTATCTAGTTCTAAATATCCTTGAAATTCTTCCATTTTTTATTTGAACAAGAAAAGAAATAGGTGATTTATTGGGTTATCAAATGATACATAGTACGATACAGTCAAAACAAGGTATTATAGTAAGAAAATACCTCGGAACAAGTAAGACTCATCAACAGACTCTCTAGCCTCTCTTTTTCCATCTAATTGATTTATGTTCATTCTAGGGTAACAAGATGGTTAGAAGTCCTTTATTTTTTCAATCCAATCGCTCTTTTGATTTTGAAAAATCTTTATCAATATGCTGCCTTCTTCTACACATTTATCTCTACCCCATAATGGGTAATAGCTAATAATTAGGACTCATAAGAAATTTATAATCCACTCATGGGAAAAATTTTTCCCGTATTAAGCACTAATATATTTTTAACGTCTAATTAGATCGGGTAATCATTCAAAAATTAAGAACAGAAGCTCATTACTTTTTGTTTCCCTATAATTGGAACCGTAGTAGGGCTCTACCCATTTATTCACTCGACCAAATTCATTTTTTTTATTACACGACAAGAATTCAAACAATTTAAATAAGGTTTTGGACCTATTCGGTAAGAATGAAATATTCTTAGAATTCTCCATTGATACGACATGCTGCTTTTTCCATTCATTCCTTTCAGGATCAGTCGTGGTCTTACAAACTCTACCGATGGTATGGACGAATCTTTTGCTTCATACAAATGTGTAAAAGATGCTAGCCGCACTTAAAAGCCGAGTACTCTACCGTTGAGTTAGCAACCCCAATAAAATAATTAGAATGTGTAGATACAATCGGAATCTCAATAAAAAAAAGATTGAATTGCACAACGCAATCCAAACCAATCAAAACATTAAAATAGCAAAAATTTTTAAAATTCTAATTGATTAGATTCTGAACATAATAAAAATGAACAGATCCGATGAAAAAATTCTCAGATAAAAATAGGGATAAAGTCAAATATTTATAAATAGCTCCTTGTCTCTTATGTCATCCATTAATTCTATAGTATATATAGATTTTTATTGAGTTTAATCTTAATCAAAAAAAGACTTCTTGTATCACAGAAAATACAAGAACCCATTATTTGAATGAAATAAAAGCTATGGGACGGAGATAGAAATGGATCCTTTTATCCACGATCGGATTATATTTATTTGATACACTGTTGTCAATATGAATGTTGAGAAAAGAATACAAAAGAAAAAACAATTTATAAATATAACTAACAATTCCAATTTCAATCAATTAGACAATTAGAATTATAAGAAAAAATAAGAAAAAAAAAAAAAAACTAAGGACTTGTGTTGGATTGGCACTATATATAATATTTCTATACAACACAACATTGATACAATATTGGTGGAAAAATAAATTTTAGTAAAAAAACGAGGTTTATTCACTAAAATAAGCAAGTGAAATCCTTTGTGTTTTTTTATTTGTTCCTTAACTCATTGACAGTAATCTCAAAATTTTATATTTATAGACCCGATTACTTCATTTATTTATTCACTTAATCTTTTTCTATCTATTTTATATATATCAATAAAATTTATATCAATAAAATATAAATAGATTTTTGTCGTTATAAAAGACACTCTTTTATAGTAACAATAATAAATTTAGTATGATATAAATAGAACAAAAGAGGAAATAGCAAAGAAACAAAAAGGTTATACAAGGCTATATACAAATCATCCACATTGTTTTTATTTCATTAATTGAATTTTATTTGTTGATTAGGGCGAAGTTCCGTAAAAACCCCCGCCCTTTTTGAAATATCATGAACAGTTCCTGTAGGTTGAGCACCTTTTTCAAGGAAATATAGAATAGCAGGAACATTTAAATAGATTTGATTCTTTATCGGGTCATAAAAACCCACTTTACGAAGATCTCTTCCCTCTCGTCGGGATCGAACATCAATTGCAACGATTCGATAAATGGCTCATTGGGATAGATGAACAATACTCCCCCCCCCCCTAGAAACGTATAAGAAGTTTTCTCCTCGTACGGCTCGAGAAAATTCTAAATTATGTCTATGTATAGAATCATAATATCAAATAGATCCATAAAATCATCAAATTCATTATATTATTGATTTTCGTTTAAATACTTTTTCTTAGTCTTCCCCCCCCCCCAAAAAAAAATTATTTGTATCCTCATAACTCAAGTTGAATAACTCTCAAATAACTCAAAAGAAACCTTTTAGGTATTAAATTTATTGAGTGGTCTCTAACCCTTTTTGTCTGTCTCCTTTAGAATCTATTTTGATTCTTAAATATGATCTGGTTGTTGAGACAATTGAAAACGGTATTTCCTTGTTCCAGGATCTTTATCTTTGCCTTGAATCATTGGGTTTAGACATTACTTCGGTGATCTTTAAATCGTTTCAAAACGGCAGCAACATACCATTTTTTGTGATTTCTTTCTATCAAAGAATCGTATGAATGGTTGATTCCTACGTAATACACTTTACTTTTGATTTGATCAAAAGAGTTTTACCAATTCCAACAAAATTCACTTTTAAATTTTATCGAATTGGATCCTTTCGATTTATATATCTAAAATATACTTACGAAGTTGTTCCAATTTATTGATCGATACTAACCTTAGATTCTTGCCCTTGAGAAATTAATCAATACGTTCTACTCGAGCTCCATCGTGTACTATTTACATGGCAACACTCTCAAAAATGAGGGTTCCAGTGGAACAGAACAAATGATGTCGAGCCAAGAGCACTCTCGTTCCTATATAATATAAAAAAGTGGTGGATGTAAGAATCCACAGCTGATCATGTCCTTCAAGTCGCACGTTGCTTTCTGCCACATCGTTTTAAACGAAGTTTTACCATAACATTCCTTCAGTTTGGAACCAGTATGTAATTGATTCAATTATGGAATCGTGAATAATCATCGGTTCGGTCGGTACATAATAATCTATACTTTTTTCTTCTATATGAAGAATGGATAATGTATGACGAAGTCTCAACAAGAATTCAATCAATTTAACCCCATTGTTTATAATTATTTTTTTAATTATAACTAACATAACATGAATAAATAAACACGAATAAACAAGTTATTTTGAATCTCTATCTTCAAGTAACGTGATAGGATAAATTCAACAATTTCACACTTCTTAGAGTACCAAGAACTCATAAGAAATCATTAAAAAGATTTAATTGATTGAATAGTTTCCTACCCTATATCATTATTTGCATAAGGTTTTACAGTAAGTACCATTCGCTTTTTATCATCATTAAGAGAAAGATAAATCCATATTGGATTAAACCATCAATGATTAATAAAAAAAAAAGACTGATGTAAGGAAAGATTGAAGATTTAGGTTGTTATTTTTTCATATTTCATATTGTAAAATCAGTAATATTTAACAAATCCAAATTTCGTTTCATATGCGTGTTATTTGAACTCGATTAAATTTGTGAAAAAGATATGATTAAAAAAAAAAAAAAAGAAATAAGAATCACATTCTATAACAATATTATACTCCTAAACGGAAGACTGGTCGAAAAGACAATCTTTAATTTTGATATATTTTATTATGATATAGATATATATTTTATTTTTTATTATAGATTAATAAAATTATAGATTAATAAAATGATCGTGGGTCAGGTATGTTCTGGGACGGAAGGATTCGAACCTCCGAATAGCGGGACCAAAACCCGTTGCCTTACCACTTGGCCACGCCCCATTTCTAGTCGACACTAATAAACACTAATATTGGTACTGGTTGTTCGTCAACTCAAGTCTAAATATCAATTATCTATAAAATAGATTACTAGAATTTTTATACATGTAGACGTAGAATTAAACAGAATTTATTGATCATTACATATAATTCAATTAAGATATTGTATGAAAGTATGGTTTATTCTATTCTCTTTTGATTTGAGAATTGAAGGATTTTTGATTGGGTGAGTTCAAATCAAAGAAAGTTTTTTGGTCTATCTTATTTTCTTTTTATTCATTTTTCTTTTCTATGAATAATAACATATTTATAATAATAAAATAATAAAAAACTCAATTTATTAATAACTCAATCAAAATAAATAAAATACAATTATCCTCAAGAACAAAATGTTTGTTATGCTTAATATATTTAGTTTGATCTGTATCTGTCTTAATTCTGCTCTTTATTCAAGTAGTTTTTTCGTCGCCAAATTGCCCGAGGCCTACGCTTTTTTAAATCCAATCGTAGATGTTATGCCAGTAATACCCCTGTTTTTTTTTCTCTTAGCCTTTGTTTGGCAAGCTGCTGTAAGTTTTCGATGATATCTTTAATTTAATAATGTCTAGACAAATTCATGATTTATTGAAAAAAAAAAAAAAAATTCAAAGAAAAGAATTGATAAGATCAGATAAGTCTTACACCCTCAATTCAAATATTGAAATTCTTGTACAACCGCGAAAAATCTGGATCACCCCACTTTATTTCTTGGTGTCAAAATAAAAAATAAAAATAGTAGGGTATGCGGTATAAAAACGGAGAATCTATTCTCTTTTTTACTAAAAAAAATCTTGGAGATTATGTAATGCTTACTCTCAAACTATTTGTTTACACGGTAGTTATATTCTTTGTTTCTCTCTTTATTTTCGGATTCCTGTCTAATGATCCAGGACGTAATCCTGGACGTGAAGAATAAAAGATAAGGTTTTCCTTGCTTGATTTTTAAATGTTCTTAGTAGGATTTTATCTATTACACATTTTTAACTATTAAAAATAAAAAGCTATTAAAAATAAAAAGAGCTCGCGAAAAATTCGAAAGAAAATACCAAGTCATCAACAAAAACGGAAAGAGAGGGATTCGAACCCTCGGTACGAAAAACTCGTACAACGGATTAGCAATCCGACGCTTTAGTCCACTCAGCCATCTCTCCTCCCAATTGAAAAAGGATAATACTATGTTACATTATAAAAAATAAGGATTGAAAGAGCCCTTCATAATATTTTTTTTTCATCCGAGAGTGCTTTTTAGTTCCACGGCCCGGCTAAGTACTGACCAGGCCGGGCCCGCCATTTATTGTTCCAACGAATCATAAATAATTTTTTTTATTTGAAAACTAAAGCTTGTTATTACGATTGGAAAAATAAAAACTCTTTTTATTTCTATGATATAGAATCAAATGATATCGAATCAAAGTGTCGTTTCTTATCTTAATTTTTTATATTTATTCTTTATTCCTTTTATTATTTTAGTAAAGTAAATAAATAGTAAAGTAAATAAATAACAAAAAGGGAACTGTGGATTCTTGCACAATACATTTTCATGTATGTTATGGCTTAAGTAGTTTTGTCGAGACGTCTAGGTCAAAAACCTCCGGCAAAAAAACACTTGTTATTTAGTTTTAGTTATTGAAATTTAATGAATTCTCTTTTCCGAATCTCATTGGGTTCTCTGATACAACACGTAAACGCTCTAATTTTCATGATTATTTTATGATCCTATCCTTTCTTTTTACTCTTTTCACTTTTTATTACGACCCATTTTCTTGTTCGACAAAAGGTTCAGTTATATACAATAATCGGATTGTAGCGGGTATAGTTTAGTGGTAAAAGTGTGATTCGTTCTATAATCCTTTATATAGTTAAGGGGTCTTTCGGTTTGATTAATATTTCATTCCGACCAAAAACTTTATTTCTTAAAAGGATTTAATCCTTTACCTCTCAATGAAAAATTCGAGGAAGAATATACATTCTCGTGATTTGTATCCAAGAATCAATTAAAAATTGAAAAATTGGATTATGAGATTACGAAACATAATTTTTTTTTTTTTATTAGATCAATACTTCTAATTGAATAAGTATGAGTAAAGGATCCATGGATAAAGATAGAAAGTGGCTTTCTAATCGTAACTAAATCTTTAATTTGGAATTTGTATTACGGAAATTGAAGCAAAATGGCTATTAAACAATGACTTTGGTTTACTAGAGACATCGACAAATTGTTTTAGCTCGGTAGAAACAAAATGCTTTTCCTAAGGATTCTCTCACATAGAAATAGAGAACGAAGTAACTAGAAAGGTTGTTATAATATAATCCCCCTCTTTTCTATAGGGATCGTCTAGAAAGCGGGTTGTTCTGAATACATTCAGACAGAAAAGCTGACATAGATGTTATGGGTGGAATTTTTTTTTTCGTTCATGTCTTAATATAGGAATTTATACATCTTCCATAAAGGAGCCGAATGAAACCAAAGTTTCACGTTCAGTTTTGAATTAGAGACGTTAAAAATGATGAATCAACGTCGACTATAACCCCTAGCCTTCCAAGCTAACGATGCGGGTTCGATTCCCGCTACCCGCTTTTACTTTATTTTATTATTAAATTAATAAGAAATAATAAAAAAATAGAATTCAATATTTTGAGATTTTTATTATTTTATAAA